TATTTGGCAGTTTTCTGGATGTTAAATACTATTGGATGGGTTACTTTTTATTGGCATTGGAAACACATCACATTATGGCAGGGTAACGTTTCACAGTTTAATGAATCTTCCACTTATTTGATGGGATGGTTAAGAGATTATCTATGGTTAAACTCTTCACAACTTATCAATGGATATAACCCGTTTGGTATGAATAGTTTATCAGTCTGGGCATGGATGTTCTTATTTGGGCATCTTGTTTGGGCTACAGGATTTATGTTCTTAATTTCCTGGCGTGGTTATTGGCAGGAATTGATTGAAACTTTAGCATGGGCTCATGAACGCACACCTTTGGCAAATTTGATTCGATGGAAAGATAAACCAGTAGCTCTTTCAATTGTGCAAGCAAGATTGGTTGGATTAGCTCACTTTTCTGTAGGTTATATATTCACTTATGCGGCTTTCTTGATTGCCTCCACATCGGGCAAATTTGGTTAATTATTTATGTATTCTATCCGCAATAATATATTTTTTTTAATAAAAAAAATATAGGTATGCACTCTTATATTTATTTCTACATCTAGGATCCGATTTGTATCATTATCATTGATAATAAGAGGAACTGAAGCATTATGGCAAAGAAAAGTTTGATTTATCGGGAGAAGAAGAGGCAAAAATTGGAAAAAAAATATCATTTGATTCGTCGATCCTCAAAAAAGGAAATAAGTAAGATTCCGTCGCTAAGTGAGAAATGGAAAATTCATGGAAAATTACAATCCCCACCGCGTAATAGTGCACCTACACGTCTTCATCGACGTTGCTTTTCGACCGGAAGACCGAGAGCTAACTATCGAGACTTTGGACTATCTGGACACATCCTTCGGGAAATGGTTCATGCATGTTTGTTGCCAGGGGCAACAAGATCAAGCTGGTAAGGATTTAAGTATCCCTTAATTTTTCTATTTTTTTCTATGATCGATGAGGCCCCTTTACCATTCTGTCTAAATAGGCTATTCTATTTGTACAGATATGGAATAGGGGCTCATTCAATTCTTCTTTGTTTATTAGAGTTTAGTCCAAGTTTTTTTGTTTCATCGCGGGGTAGAGCAGTTTGGTAGCTCGCAAGGCTCATAACCTTGAGGTCACGGGTTCAAATCCTGTCTCCGCAACATTTTTTTTTTCAAGAAATGTAAGTTTGATTCTATTAACTAGTCATTAATTAATACTTGTCTTTTGGGACGCGAGGAAAAAATTACTATATTTCCCGGTCAACTATACCGAATCTTTTATCTTTTTGAATCCATTTATATTTGGGCGGATAGCGGGAATCGAACCCGCGTCTTCTCCTTGGCAAGGAGAAATTTTACCATTCGACTATATCCGCATTTTTTTACCTTCTTGATAAGAAATTTATGGATAATATTTGTTCAAAGCTAGACGAGATACACTCTTTGGTTTGGGGTCATTTCATAAAATTCTACCACCAAATCAATTCAATTAACAATTCTATTAATATATATATTTATATATATTAATATTATATATTAATATTATATTTATTCTATATATTGAATATTGAATTCCATATTCAAGAATATACGATTCTTCTATTTCCATAAAATATTATATTCTATATTGATATCTGATATCAATTTTTTATTAGTTTTTTTATTTAGTTATTTATTACTATTTCATATTTAGTAACTATTTATTAATCTTTTATTCATATTTCATTCAAGTTCCAGAAGTTCGACCCCCCCTCTAATTTTTTTCTTTATTTGCATTTTATGGACTTATATTGAATTTTAATGTGTAATTCATGGAATGGGAGGGGTCATCTCATTTTTGGATCTGCAACGAATGAATTCAAGAGATAAGAGAATTAAGGATACCCACCAAGAAGACTAATCCAATCCATAAAGATGTACCAGAAAATACAACATTTTTGTTACTCGACCAACCATCAGGAGACGCAAATACAACGGGTACACTAATCAGTAAGATTGATGAAGTAATAATTAATGCAAAAACAGCCAATTGGAAAGCAATAGTCATGTTTTTAATCCTCCAAGCTATTAACAAAAGAATATACACCATTTAATCCTTTTACCCACTAAAAAATTTTAATAAATAAAGGGATTTTATCATGAATCCGTTGATTCGAGATGACTTAGTTCCAATTTCTTTTTACCACTTTTATTCTATTCGGACATGAAGTTAAAGGTTCTTTTTGACTTCACAAATGGGTATACTGGATCGCGTATCTCATTTATTTATATAGCCAGATTGATAGACCTATAAAGAAAGTCACACCCTATATCTTTCTCGACATAGTGATCGTATTAACTCATAGGGCTATGTTCTATTTGGCGAAAAAAAAATAAAATAGAAATTGTCTTTCGGAGAGATGGCCGAGTGGTTGATGGCTCCGGTCTTGAAAACCGGTATAGTTCATAAAAATAACTATCGAGGGTTCGAATCCCTCTCTCTCCTTTTGTTGGATGAATATATTTTTATCTTT